CGGAACATCCCGACCAGCTCCTCAACTTCTATAAGCATCTTCTGATTGAGAAACATCTTCTGATTGAGCTACCGTCGGTTACTCTTTTTCGTTGTCTTGGGTCCCCAACTTCGATAAATATCTTCTTGCCGGGGGCCAGAAACACCGTATTTATTGTCATAACCCGTGTTCACCGCGCTCTGAGACATGAGACACCCGAAAAAATTGGATTTTCCGGGAGGCTATAAGTAGGCCGTTTGCTATTGCTATGCTATAAGGGCTGTTCGCCTTTATACGGCTTGGCTTCGCTATCGCTCCTATGGGCCTAAAAACGAGTATTCCTACCATACAAGTAGTGCTAGAAGCTTCGCCAGAAGCAAGCAAGACGAGGTCGTTCTGCTTCGTAGACAAGGCTCGTTCCGTACTTTACTTACGAGCTCGTGTAGTACTCGCCCCTATCTCTAAAGGGGCTTACGCATTCCACTCGTAGTTTACTAAACGAGCGTTAGAGCGAGCGAAGCCTTCAATTTAGTGGCTTCCCCCCCTGCCTCACCCTACTCTTTCATTTCCGCTTAAGCTTCTGCGGTTTGTGGGATTAATTGATTAGATACCCGAGAACCATAATCTTTCCTAGGAACAGCTTCTACGACGATAGGCGTAAAGGCATGATTAGTTCCACAAATCTCACTGCACTGACCATAGTAAACTCCTTCTCGTTGTACCGAAATGGAGATCTGATTTAAACGACCAGGTACAGCATCACATTTGACACCTGAGGAAGGTACAGCCCAACTATGAGGTACATCAGCAGGTGTTACAATAATACGTAGATGAGTTTTGGCTGGTACAACCACTCTATTGTCCACTTCTAATAAACGTGATTGACCCAATTCTAGATCATCTTCTGGAATCGTATAACTGTCAAAAGTGAGTGACTCTTCATCGGAACTGTTATAGTCGGAATACTCATAAGTCCGATACCATTGATGTCCAATAGCTTTGATAGTAATGGCTGGATCTACTACTACCTCGTCCATTGAGTATAACAGAGCAAATGATGGTATAGCAATGAACATCGGGATGATACTCGGAAATATGGTCCGAATAATCTCGATAGTAGTTCCATGAACAATCCTTTGCGGGATTGGATTTTTTTTATAGTGGAAATGCCATAAAGCGCGAACCAAGATCCGTGATACGAAAACCAAAATGAGAATGAGGAAGAAAAAGATATCGTGATGTAAGTCCATTATTCCTTGCATCATAGGGGTTGCTGCGTCTTGAAATCCTAATTGCCATGGTTCCGCTGCATCACAAGGAGAAATTGTGAGGAATAGACATTCGAGAACTTTCTCAATCATTTTGTTTGCTTCATTCTTTGACTTCTCTGCTCCCCCCAAAAATGAAGAAAGACTTGTCGGAAATCGCGGGTTGGGTTTACCAACCAAGAAAGACATGGGATTTTTTGGCGTAATCCTTTCTTACGATATTTCTGAGTTAAGTAAAGACTGACTACCTATAAAGATCCCCCATTTGAGACTTTCTATATATCTGCTTTCATTATAGGATTATGAAAATGTGAAAAAAAAAGAGATTCGGGATCCGTCTATCTAAGCTTCTAAAAGGGTCACACCAGGGCCAGAGAAGTCCTTTACATCTGAGCGCTTGTACCAACTAAAACCAGAGAAGATCGAGCTGCAACACCAGGGCGAGACCTCTTATCATATGCTATTCCCTAGTCCTGACGTAGTGAGAAGGAGTCAACAGCAGTGTGAAAGTAGGGCGAATTCCTTTCCTTCTCTTTTTGTACCGGGGAGAAAAAAAAAACTTTAACCACTAGGTTAACTAGTTCATATATGGATACGGAATCCCCACTACAACGACAAAACCCGGCCTTAAGGGCTTCATCAGCCTCTGCGAGTATGTCTAAAAAAGAGTGAAACTCCTTTCCCTATCATACGTGATTAAAGCGGGTTAAATACCGTTATTTTCAGATAAGTTTAGGCAGAATAAATACTCCATGGATAATCGGGTGCTACGTTCCGGATTGACAGTTAGGTCAGGGAGGCATTAATTGCTTGCTCGTATGCCTGGAAAAAGTAGTTCCGGTTCTTCACCGATGAGAACTTCTCTCGCGTGCCGGATGAATTGGTAGCAGTCGAAGAAACCTCTAACTCTATCTAGACCTTTTACAGCAGCCAACACAAATCGACATCTCTAGCTTGCAGGCCGGTTGATCGGCATCTCTTTGTTGCAGGTATTTCTCGGCGAAGCGCTCCAATATTCTCAATTAGCGAAGGAAGCAATTGATCTTTTCACTTGTGATAGAAATATCGTATCTAAAGATGTTCCCAGATGTTCCCGGTGCCGAATCAATAGCAGTAGGAAAGTCTTAGCTACGGGTTCGTAGTTGGCCGGTTGATCTCTTTGCAGCTGGAACGAAGCAGGACTAGAAAAAGTGTCATTGTTGTGGTAGCGGAATGCGATGCGTCAAGTCAAGGTAAAGTCCGAGGCTTCGCCGATTGAGAAGGACGTTCATTCACGAAGACACTTTTTTCTGCGGATAGCTCTATTTCTGCTTTCAAACTGCTTTTTATTCTTTTAGCTTAGCTTGAGAATCCGTAACTATGCCCCCATCTCTTGCAAGAGGAGACTTTCCCTACCCACGAGACTCCCTACCCGATAGATACCTAAGTAGATAGCCTTAGCTGGGGAATCACAACCGTAAGATACCAACGTTCAGTAAGACCGTTAGTTGATAGATACCTCCTATCTACGCTCCACAAAAAGTATGAAACGGAAGCGACGTCTTGAGCTGAAACGATAGGGGTAGGAAGCCCGGAAAGGGCAGTAGTCATTACACGCAGCTACGCGAGTACGGCCGCTGACCGAGGATGATCCGGTTTCCTTCAGTTCTCGTCGTTCTTCCTCAATCGCCTGCTTAGGTAGATTTTTTCTGTCTGCTTGCAAGGCTTTGCCCAATCTCTTAAGAAGAAAGCAGGAGAACCGCCGAGAGAACTTTACCAATTCAATTCATTACTCCTACTACTAATCTACTAATATAGATATAGAAGAAGATCTATTAACGCGCATGGCTACCTATATAACAGGGGGCCTCTTACCTCTGTCTCACAACCGAAAATAGAACCTGTAGCTTCATGCCCAGACCTGAACTGAACTACTACTGGCTTAGCTGCCTAGCTACTAATAACTTGGAACCCGACATACTAATCTAATTAATATTAATTAGATATTTAATATAGTAGAAAGAGTATAAGTAGGATTACACTTAGGGCACACTTATTAGCTACAGTTCCCATCTGTCTTGTAAAGAACTCGAGCTGCCCGCAGTTACGGGACCGGACGTAGCAACTACAGTGACTCTTGCTCTGGAGCTTACCAATCCTTGCTTCAGCGGATTAAGGTAACCTTAGCTACTAATTTGTATTGTATTAGAGTAGGACAAGGACTCTATTACCTCCTATTTCATATCATACTTGGGAACAACTATCTGAATAGACGCCTTGGGTCAACTCCTAGCCCTCCTAACTCCTTACTGAGATTGAGGTGGGTTACTTGCTGGACGATAAGTATGGTAGCGAAGCCTAAGATTAGATGACTGATTAGATTACTAGTTTGGTTAACTCAGGCTCTACGACTAAATCTCCGATCTGAAAGAATATAACTCAACAGAAAGCTGCCTTTACTTGGCTTCAAGTACCATAAGAGAAGGAAGAATAGATGGAAGCTAGAGAGTAGCTGCCTAGATACAAACTAAAAAGCCTGGATTTGGCTAAAAGAACCCATTAGTTGCATTCTACTATTAGTACAGTACCCATTATTCTTTTTCTAAAGTACCATAACGGCTCCTTTTCCGAGCGGAGATCTTACTTTCTCAAGTAATACGTCTTTGGCTCAGACAACAGTCTTACCCTATAAGTATTATTACTTACTAGCGCACTTCACTTCACTTTACTTACAGCTTAGTAAAAAATCAAAGAGACCACTTCTTTCTTTCGGTGGGACGCTTGCGTAACCAATTTTGATTTCCGGCGATTCAACTCATCTTATGTACTTTTGAAGGAACTCCAGTTCAAGGACTCCACTCCAGTCAAAGACAGAGAAGCAGCTAGTGACGAGTGCAGCTATTGCTTATGGGGTTTATCCTCTTATTCAAAGCCGATTTATACTTCTAAGACGAGTATGAACATTTGATTACAACTTTGTTGCATGGAAAGAATGATGTGGAATTTAATGATGTGTGTAATGCATTGGTGAATACTGAGTGTCGAAAGAAAGAGAAGCAATTACAAATGCGAATGTGTCAGGTGAAGCACTTGTAGTAAGGGGTAGAACTGATGAGAGTAAGCCTAGTGGGAAAAGAGGTAAATCTCGTTCCAAGTCAAGAGGTAAATTTCCTGCAAAAGATGAGTGTGCCTTTTGTCGCGCATTGGAAAGAAAGATTGTCCCAAGCTGAAGACTAGAGACAAGAAGGGTTCAGAAGTGAATGTTGTCAGAGATGGTGATGATGCAGACACTACCAGATTATGGCATATGCGTCTTGGACATGCTGGTGAGAAAGCAATGCAGGGATTGGTGAAGCAAGGTTTGTTGAAAGGTGCAAAGACTTGCAAATTGGAATTTTGTGAACATTGTGTTTTGGGAAAGCAGACTAGAGTGAAGTTTGGTACTGCAGTTCATCAGACTAAAGGTACTCTAGATTATGTTCACACCGGGACCTACCAAAACTACATCTTTGGGAGGTAAGCGCTACTTTGTCTCTTTTGTTGATGACTTCTCTAGGGGTGTACACCATGAAGCATAAAGATGAAGTCTTAGATGTATTTGTGAAGTGGAAGAAGATGATTGAGACTCAGACCGGTCGAAAAATAAAGAGGCTCAGGTCAGACAATGGTTGTGAATATAAGTCTGATCCATTCTTGAAGTTATGTCAAGATGAGGGCATTGTGAGAGACTTCACAGTTAAAGGGACACCGCGGGTGGCAGAACGCATGAATCGAACTTGACTGGAGAAAGTTCGGTGTATGTTGTCATATGCTGGATTAGACAAAGAGTTTTGGGCTGAGGCAGTTTCATATGCAGGCCATCTCATCAACAGGTTGCCTACTGCTGCAAATGAGGGCAAAACGCCCATGGAGGTATGGTCTGGAAAACCTGCTACTGATTATCACTACTTACATATATTTGCATATATTTGGTTGTCCTGCTTATTTTCATGTCAGGGAAAGCAAGCTTGATACAAGAGCCAAGAAAGCGGTTTTCTTGGGATTTAATGATGGTGTGAAGGGGTTCAGGCTATGGTGTCCTGATGTGAAGAAGGTTGTTGTAAGCAGAGATGTGACATTTGATGAGGCTGTTATGGTTAATCAGAATAAGCAGAAAGATTCTCAAGAGCAGAGAATGACCATAGAGAGTTTGAAGCAGGTGGAGTTCAAGGAAAATGGTGATGAAGCTCTAGTTGATCCAGTGAGTCCTACAGTTGATTCAGATGATTCAATTAATGAGGACATGAGTATTGAAGCAAATGCTCCAACCCAAGAGCCTACACGGCAAGGTGGACCTATTGCAACTACAAAGACAAAATAAACGCTCGAAAGCCAGCTTGGCTAAATGATATGGTGACTTATGCACTTCCAGTTACTGAAGAATAAATTCCTACTACCTATGAAGAAGCTGTCATACATGCAGATAGTGTAGAGTGGGAAAAAGCTATGGGTCAGGGGGACTCTGTCACTTCACAAGAACAAGACTTGGGAGTTGGTTCAGTTACCACATGGAAAGAGATAAATTGGTTGCAAATGGGTGTTTGCTAAAAAGGAAGGATCTCGATACAACCTATGATTTGTGATGGTTTCTACTGTAAGACTTAATCTAATATGAAGATATGATGGCGATCGTTGGCTTTCCGCGTTTTTGATTGATATTTTTCCTGCAATTGGTATGACTAGTCCTGCTCCTGTTCATAATAGATCTTTTTGTAGCGCTTTCGGTTTAGCCTTCCCTGGAGGTCAGGAAGAAAGCTTTCAATGGAGAAAGGGGAAAGGGATTGGCTTTCTATTACGGTTGTTCCTTTTGCCCTAGTTCTTTAATAGGCGATTATGATTCCATACATCATTCTTACTAGTTATCAGTTATCAGAGGGCAAAGTGACTGCAGGACCCTCCGCATAATATAATAATGGATTATTGACTTCCCCGTAATCGAACCTGCCATCGACCCCTTTTGATAACCTGGCCTTGGAACTGGCCTATGTATGGTCTCTCCACTAAGCTTTGGTCTACGTGCACGAGTTTCCTCGGCGACTAAGGCCCGGCCCTTCCGCGGGTCTTTAGTCCATTGCCTATGGTCTCCGGTAAGTAGTCTATAGTTCACTTTCGTCTATGGCCTGCCCCGCTCTCTTTTCAACTTAGTTATTCGTACTTCGGAGTGGTGCATACTCTCCTGCTTGGCTATTGAATGAATCTTATGCTTGTCAGGTCCACTCCTGTGTTTTCTCTTGCCTATCGTCCACTTCGGTGACTCCAACCCCGGAAAGATGATCTCTTCCACTAACCTCTTCCCATGAACTTCCGGAGTCCCTATCTAATAGCCACCTCCCTCCCTTACTGACTAAGGTGCTGTCAACCAAAGGCGCAAGAAGTTCTCACATGAATAGACGAATATTCGCTCAGTACTTGAACCTTCGATCACTCGGATTCGTCGTTCACCTTCTCAGACGAAGCCTACTCGAACTTCGTATTCCCTGCCACCATACCTACCTGAATGAAGGAAACTAATAGCTAGAAAAACAGGCTATTCCATCTAAGGCATAACATGAACCGAGGAATCCAATCAAATAGGAATGAATAGGCATGTGGGAACAGCATTGCTTGCATTGATTCAATTGATTTGAAGCGGCGGTTATACAGACATAGTTTTCACTAGGGGTTTTTACCGAGTTGGTCACAAGCCCGTCAGAAGCAACCTCAGCAGAAAGACACTCTTCCAGAGTCTCGTCCATCGTCTGCTTAGGCGACTATTTAATAGCCTTTAGATCTTCCTGTGAGTTAGGCCGAATACTCTAATCTAATAGGCTAGGCTCCTTCCTCTGTTCTTTTAATATTAATATACACTAAACCGAAAGTCTTGGTTTCAATGACTCCCCAAGCCATGACCTATTTGATCCTTCAGAACCAGCTTCAGCATTGAGTAAAGAAAAGAAGAATTCACTATTGGATCCTTCAGCCGTGTGGACAGCAAAATCTTCACTTTCATGAGCAGGAGCTGGAGTTTAGGAATCGGGTATAGGTGCTGTCCATTCCATAGACGAGAGACCCGCTAGTGGTTTTAGTTGGTAAAAGACAACAGGTTCAAGACAAAGGTATGCCAGGGGAGATGGAGCGAAAGCACAAGGCCAGTTCTCATCAACTGAGAGCTCCACTCCAAGAGAGGGAAAGCAGCACAAGTTGAATTCAATTCCGTGAGACCTATGAATGAGATCTATTAGGTTAGGGGACCCTTTGACCATTTTAAATCCATATATAACAGTAGAATAGAACAAGATAAAGCGCCTTTTAAGGATATGGGAATCCACTTCGCCTTCATCAACCAAATGGGAATCAAGGTGAGAGCCGTGGCCGGGTACGAACGATGGGTCGTCGGGTTCCAGAAGTCTCATGAGAGCTCGGCTTGGGGCCTAAGAAATGAATATAAGCTTTGATTAACCAACAAGTAGCATGCGCTGGAAGGATAGATAGCGTCAACATACTACGAGTGGCGCTTTCCTAATCAAAAGATAGGAGAGCACCCCTTCTCCCGAAGAGTATAGAAGCCCACGGAGCGGGACAGAGGTCAGAGCCTGTTCAAATAGAAAGATTCCTGCCTCCTGCTCCAGCTGATAAAAAGAGTGACAAACGGAAAGAAAGCGTTCAAAAGCGAGGAAAGAAGTACTTATACTTTTCTAAAGTTAAATGAAAGCCGATAACAAACTTGCAAAAATAAATCAAAAAATACCTGCTTTTAGACTTTGAACTGGCCTAAAAGCGAAGATCATAAGTGGCTTCCTTCTTCTAACTGATGAAGCTCATCCCGGTGCCAAGCATCGGATTAGGATTATTCCCGACGAGCACAATCAGTGGGACAAATAGCAGATGAGAGAGCCCTTTCGAACTTTTTGCCTGCTATGAAAAAGTATTAATATAATTATAATTAAGTACTCTATTCGGGGAAAGACTAGGTATGTCCCATACGAGACGTTATAAACTACTTTAGTCTAGTAGCTTAGCTCTTGAAAGGGGCAGCACATAATGAAAGAATATGAAGAGTTATCTATTCCATTTGATCTCCCCTGCCTTCCACTTGAAGAGAGTTCTAAGGAGTTGTAAACCCTCAAGATCCCAATTTCGCAATCATCGTATAGTGAGAACATAAAGTTCGAGAGCTTCTGCAACTCCCGTAGCCGGTCGATCATCTTGCTTTCCCTCTGAAAGCCTAAAATAGCTCTCGGAATTAAGCACCTTTCCAATGCCTAATGCCGCTCTAGCTGATGCGATAGTTGCACAGCTCCTTAATGCACTACCCTGACTTGGCACTTGACTTAACTTGCCTTCGAGACAGAGTGATGGTGCCTCCCCCTCATGAACAGCCAGCCCGCCCCTATGCGGCAGCCCTTACCTGCCTTGAACTACAGGAGCGGTCTTGCATACACACACACATATGAAAATAAGGCCCTTTTTCGATAGTTCTTCTAGGCCTTAGTCAATTCTTTGACTAAATACTAGAGTACTGCTAACAGGGAATGCTACCTTGACTCTGCTACTTCTAACGCTCGAACTGTCCGAGCTCCTGCAAGAGGATTAGCTCAAGGGAAAGCACTTGAAGTAACGGATGAGCGCCCTAGCGCATAAGGACTAGACTTCTCTAAAGTTCAATGAAAGTAGATATTTTATTTTAGTCCTAGACCTTCACTGACCATGTGAGGAGTTCTTCGGAAAAAGATGTCCGGAGTTGACTACTCTCCGATCCCCTGTCCCTCCATTTGGACAGTGAGTTCTCCTTCCGTTTTGCAATCTATGGAGGTTGTACATGGGTAGCCTGAGCCCCGATCCTGATTGACGAGAATTGACGAATGCTTTCTTGCTGCTTCCCCTATTATATAACCGTCTTGATCTACCACGCTGCTTTGAACGCCCTGAATAGGCGCATCCTTTGCTGCCATAGAGCAAAAGACAAGGGGACAGGACACTGTAAAAGATGGCTAAGCTCAAACTCCAAAGGAAGCAAATCAAATAAAGAGGAAGGAAGAATGCAAGCAACGGATATAAGCGTCCTAGCGTAGCGCGAAAGGACTGTGTAGAAATATGAAAGTGGAATGAAAATAGTCTACACTACGCCTTCAAAGGGGCCATGGCACATTTATTGACCCTATGGATTCCAGGAACCACTAAAGTCTCGTTTGTTTTTTGACTAGACTCAATCAATCGAGAGCTAGCATTAGAGAAAGCAGTAGAGAATCAAAGACTTCGCACTGAGAGCTAGGGCATCCCGCCGATCCTCGCATCGGCTCTGCTAGTTGGCTTTGCTATCAAGGCAACGAATTCTATGGATTCTTCCGCCACGTCCAGAAATGGTATGCCAACACGTTTTCTCCTTAGCCAACCAAAGTATTCTGATGGCAATAACCGCGTTTGCCGTTAAAAGTAACCCGGCGCTCTCCCCCTTTTAGAAGTGTGTAAAAAGGCTCACGTTTTTTGGCTTCCTATAAAGCAAACCCCCTAGGTTGTGACAACTTTCTACTCTTCCTGAGCTGTCTTGCCGTATCTAAAATGGCTTCGAGCATCCGGCTTCACCACTGCTGCCTGCTCTCTCCTTCTTCGGCACTTCCCAGTCCACAACAGACCTGATCTTCTCTTGATCCATCTGAATCACACCCTTGCTGATCCAATGACCGAGAAAGAGCACTTTCGTCTGAGCACCGTTTCGCGTACAGCTTCTTTTCCTGCTACACCCGGAACACTGTACT